AGGAGGAAGAACTGGTAGTAAACACAAAACCATCCATTCTGGTTCGATATTTGTTCGAATAAAATGTTTAGCTAATTCTATGCGTCTAACCAAAAAATCCCTTCTTCTTCCAATTTTTCGATCTTCCCATTCATTACCCGCGGTTCTTTCTTCGCCCAATTCCTTCCATTCTACTAATGAATAATCTCTAATACTTAGCAAATCTATATCGGCTAATTGTTCTCGTATAGCAGCCGCTCCAGTACAAATTTCTCGATTTCGAAATATATCGAAGCCCTGAGTAGTAAAAAAAACCGGGATGCTGTATTTCCAGGATTGTATTTCATATTCGAATAACCCTCGTAATCGTAAGAAAGTAGGTTTTTTAGCTATAGGCCTAGCAAAAGAAAAATTGGGATAGGATCCCCCCCCCCCGAAAATCGGACGTGAAAGTTTCTTTTCATCCGGCTCAAGTAGCAAGTAGTTAGAACCAAATAAAAAATCAAAAAAGCAGTTTTGACTTTCGAATTCTCGAAAAATCTTCAAGAATCTACTCCTTACTCAAGTTAGCAGTAAAGACCAAGCAACATTTCATTGATTCATTCTTTTTTTTTCATTTCTATTTTTTGAATTCTTTATTTAATTCGAAATTACTTACTACATAAATGAAATATGAAATTCTTGAGTAGTCTACTTCCCTTTGAACGCGGAATCTCCTTAAGGTTGTAATTCAGAAGGGATTTACTTGTCCATGTATCCTTCCATTCGATTCGATCTTTTAGGTCCTGATCCTGACATCGCTTCGACGGTTATGTTAAGATGTTCTTAAAGTCTATATGCGATGGATAGACTCCTGCAACCATGCATATTTACCTACTTAAATTAAAACAGAATTTCATTTCTTTTTAAAAGATTAAAGAAAGAAATGAATGATTAATTTCACAAATTTAAAAGTATTTTTTCACGTTCACGAGGTACAACTCAAAATTACTATTTTTTTGTTACTGAATCGACCATAGACCAACCCCCCCGCTCTTTTTTGGTAATATTTTATACACACATAATTCTGAGCTTCATGTTACTCCTTTCACGAGACATGTCAGATTGGGGGCATCCCAATGAATGGGAGGACAGTTTCTCATTTTGAATCTGTAAAATTTGAATTTCGATCAAATCACACATCGCAGTATACAAGGCCTTCCAATTCTTTAAGAGGTTTATCTAAAAGATTCGCGATATAACTAGGAAGCCGTTTCAAATACCACACATGGGTTACTGGGCAAGCCAGTTTGATATATCCCATTTGATATCTTCGTATACGAGAATCCGCAAATTCAACTCCACATTGTTCGCAAAATTTCTGGTCTTCTTTTTCATCTCCGATTACTCGATAATTTCCACAAGCACAAATTCCACTTTTTATAGGACCAAAAATTCTTTCACAAAACAATCCATCCTTTTCCGGTTTATTGGTTTTATAATGAAAAGTATAGGGTTTTGTTACCTCTCCAACTATCTCTCCATTAGGGAGGATTTTGTTGGCCCAAGCACTTATCTTTTGAGGAGAAACTGATCCAACTCGGAGTTGTTGATGTTTATACCGATCGATCATAGAATAAAAATTTCGATTCGTTTCGATTAAGCTTCCTTTCTATTAATCTGTAAATTTTTATCAGATACAAGGAAATGATTCAGTTCCAGAGCCAAAGATCGTAGTTCTCGAACGAGCAATCGAAAAGATTCTGGAGCATCCTCAGGTTTAGGTATTGTTCCTCCAATCATCGTAGCACCAAGTACTTCTTGACGAGCTTGAATATGATCCGATTTATAAGTAAGCATCTCTTGTAAAATATGAGCAACGCCAAATCCCTCTAGAGCCCAAACCTCCATTTCTCCTACCCGTTGCCCGCCTTGCTTAGCCCGCCCTCTAAGGGGTTGTTGTGTAACAAGTGCATAATGGCCGATGGAACGGCCGTGTATTTTATCATCAACTTGATGAATTAATTTCAAGATATAAGGCTTTCCTATTAAAACAGGTTGTTCAAAAGGATCTCCCGTTCTTCCATCAAATATTCTGCTTTTTCCAGGATACTCCGGTTCAAAGACCCATGGATTAGCTGTTTGCTTACTAGCTTCATATAATTCAGAAAACACTAGTTTTCGCGAAGCCTCTTGCTCATATCTCTCATCAAAAGGTGCTATTCGATAATGTCTATCTAGCAGATCCCCCCCTAATCCGAGCGAGCATTCAAATATCTGCCCTACATTCATTCGTGAGGGCACTCCTAATGGATTGAAGACCATATCAATAGGTCTTCCATCTTGCAAATAAGGCATATCTTGTCTAGGTAAAATTTTGGAAATAATACCTTTATTTCCATGTCTTCCAGCTACCTTATCACCCACTTTGATTTCACGCTTCTGTGAAATATATACACGAATAGTTTCTGGATTATAACTGGAACCTCCCCTTTTCTGGATCCATCTCACATCAATAACCCGACCCCTACCCCCTATAGGT